TCCTTTGATACTTCTGAGACGTCAAAGGTTGTCTCTACGTATTTTGCTTGTACTTAATGTTTTCCGATTATACTAGAAATCTTCGAGTATAATCATTAGAACTTGGTCTAATTGGATTTATTGGATTGTTTCATCAATGGTGTTGGATCAGAACTCCCTTTTGACTCTTCGCTGGTAATTCTACTATTATTAGTGAACAATAATTGAATAATTCCTTCATAGAGATCGAGGACATAATTTATATGGATATAGTAAGTCTCGCTTGGGCTGCTTTAATGGTAGTCTTTACATTTTCCCTTTCACTCGTAGTATGGGGAAGAAGTGGACTCTAGAAGTACTACTAATTGAGTTTAGGAATCAAACTGTATCAATTTTTTTTATAGATCGTTCTGCAAAGACTATTTTTTAATTTACTATTTCAATTTCAAAATTGAATTTGAAAATATTTTCATTTCGAAGTTATATGTATTGGATTCTAGTGGAGTAATGTATTCTATAAATAATATATGAACTCTTTCAATCAAACAAAGATTTCAATTATTCTTATGTTCCTATTTCGAAAGTAAAAGTGCTCCAAATGGTATGAAATCTTTTTCAATCGAATTCTTCATAAATCTTCTTATAGTGACAATGAGTAAGAACGAAACCTTTTATTACTATATACTTTACTTTTTCTTTGTTATTTTTTTCCTTCTTTTTCTTTCCTCTTCAAAGAGAAAAGAAAATAGTTCTGTTATTACATTACGTCGATACACTTTTTTACGGAAAACAACATAGACTTTACGAAAAACAACATAGACGTAGCGGTTGTCCAAGGAGATACTACACATAAGAAAATATTGTCTTTAGGCAAATCACATATTGCGCACTTACCATTTGTGTTTTATTATTTTAAAGATTTTATTGAAAATATTATTTATGCTGGTCTCTTTTTTGATTTCATATCATGGTTGAAAGGTTAAAATCGGTGAGGTTTATTAATCCTTTTCGAAATCCGAAGAAGTTCCCATGGAACCTCTGGATCCTTTGTCAACTGGTCAATTAATTACTTCTTTGTTGGAATGCTAACAAGAAGATTACTTGATTTCCTTTTATTATACCCATATCTACTTTTCTTTCATTGATTTGATTCTTTCTTTCTTTCAATGTATATCGAAATTCATATTAAATTAAAAAAGATAAGAAATCTAGGAATTAGAATCATAAGAGTAAGAGTGGTCTTTCGATTATTTCAAATTGATTGGAATCAACACAAATCAAATAGAAATGGATGAAGCAAAGAAATAGAATTGGGACATGGCACTATGTACATTATATATGGAATTGATATCTATATATGAAGATAATAATGTCATTGATATATATTATATTAAATTAACCTGTATCGTCATACAGCAAACTTTATTTTATAAAGTAAATAACAATACTAGTATTGTATGGTAGAAAAATATTTTTCTACCATACTATCTAGTATCTCATCGAATACTGCTCTCATAGAATACTGCTGATTCTAGTTCGATCATTTCATTTAAAACGTGAAATTTGAATCCTTTTATTTTATTTCTTCTCTTTAATCAGTGATAAGAACTAAAGAGTCACAAGTTTAATTCAAATTAATCACTTTGACTTACTGTTTTTACGTATATTATAAGTAAAAAAGCAGTAGGAATTAGAATGAACAGTGCAGTAGCAATAAATGCGAGAATATTTACTTCCATAATTTCATCCTTTCATTTTTCTTTAATTCGCAATAACTCGGGATTTAATCCCATAGAGATGATAAATCTTTTGTCTGTAAATTCAATGGGATGAATTACATCGAGATATAATCGAATCGGATCAATATCATGAATAACAATATCTGACAAATTGATTCATCGTCAAGAATTGAATAGTATAACATAGGAAGATCTTTTATCCATACCGAATTCCAAAGTCAATTTTGATACAATCAAAAATCCATTTACTTCTTTACTTTATTTTTTATTTCTATTTTTCATTCTTTTATATTTTTATAATATAAAAATTAGCGCCCTCCTTGTACAATCATTTGATGAAGTATCATCTAACCACTTTTTCCAATTACCATTGGTTCCAAACAATAGAAGAAATTCAAAAAAATAACAAAGAAAAGAGATTCCTGTTAGCAATGAAATTCTACTGTTTATACTCCCTTTCACAGAACAGAAATATGGAAGAATGTATTTTTTTATTGGATATTGGATTTGGATCCATCGGGACTGACGGGGCTCGAACCCGCAGCTTCCGCCTTGACAGGGCGGTGCTCTGACCAATTGAACTACAATCCCAAGGAAATAACATAATAAAATTAAGGTGTACAGTATACATATTCTTATGATTTTATTCAAATACTTTCGATATGGATATGAACTTTAGCAAGAGAGGCAGTGATTACTAATAATCTTTTCGTTATTTCCAAATTAATTGGATAGTCAATCTTTCAATGAAACAAGGTCCTTTTTTCTTTACTCTTTTCTTT